GGAATAACGAAGGTTTAAATTCCAATTTCATATATGGTCAATACTCGGGTCTTTGACTCGACCTATGACATCAACGATTAGTAAACTGAAAAACTCAATGCAAAGGTTTCTTCGAGACTAGTGGGACAACCCACCTCCTCGCCTTCCTATGTATAATGTATAATACAGGTTATATTATAGGTATAAAAGGTCATGATAGCAATCCCTTTTTATTTCCCCGGACCCTGGCAAGAGGTGGTGGTCAACCACCACGACAGCCCTCCTTTAGACGCATATTGAGAAATTGATAAAGTGCTGCAGGTCTGTCATTGGGCATAGTATGCTTACTATGCCCAAAGGGGCAACATGGGTTAGTTTATAGAATATGTATATCTTATCCCATCTGCCCGGGGATTTTGGTAGATGCAGTAGTGGAAAGTGACAAAGGGTTAGAATGGATCTCATATCGACGATCGTACCTTTACCGATACCGAATCAATCACTATTTGTCTTTCTTTTTTTTTTTAGCATTAAAAAAAAATATAAAAATCATCTTTATCCCTATATATTCTAGTTCAATATAGAATAATAATATATTAATATGTATATAGATATACATGATAAAAAAACAAATATAAATATATAGGAAGATATACGTCCTCCTCCTAGACATCTCATTCCCTCTCCTACAAAAAGACCTAAAATCCCTACTACATTTGGGATTCCATCAATTGCCCATTGATCAAATGAATTACTTTTTTCAGCTAATCTTCGTAGACCTATAGTTAAGATTATGTCATAATATATATCTATATAAGCTCGATGATATGACCAATTATATATCATATTAATCGATTGGTCTGAGATAATCCTAATTGTTTTATGATGTACATTTTGTGATAAGATGTTAATAGGTTTAGATAGAACATAGGCCATAAATATACCGGGAAATACTATACCAACTGAGGGGATTGCATCTGTGAAAGATTCAAACAAATTTTTTGGATGGTTCTCATCGAAATGGTTCATTGATGAACTCAACCATTGAAATAATATACAATAATTCATTTGGCCTCGGAAAAAAGGAACTCCTATCAATCCAACAAACAGAGTCAATATGCCCAATATAACTAATGGAAATAGCATTGTGTTGCCCGATTCTTTCGGATATACAAAATATCCTTTATGTACGAAAGAATAAGTAGCAACAAAACCTCTATTCTTTTTATTTTTTGAAAATCCTTCGATCTTATTCAAAATTTGGAATGCTTCTTTGGAGAAGGAAGTATTACTATTACTTCCTGTAATTTGATTTGAGAGAGAATTCACTCTCGTTTTAGTTTTACTTAATGTCCTGGATTCCTCCTCTCCCCACATAGAAGTCGAATATAATGTAATATGGTTATTATATAAATTAACAAAATTTATACGAAAGTCCCCTTCAAAAGTAAGTAAATACATACGAAACATATAAAAGGCAGTTAATCCTGCTGTGAACCAAGTTATCCCTCCTAAAATGGGGGAATATAACTTACTATCACTAAGAATTTGGTCTTTGGACCAAAAACAAGCAAAAGGCGGAATACCAGAAAGAGAAAGTGTCCCTAAAAGAAATGTAATTCCTGTAATTGGCATATATTTCCTCAAACCACCCATAAAAGCCATATTCTGACTTTTACCAGGACAATATCCAACAATGGGTTCCATGGAATGGATAACTGATCCAGATCCTAGGAACAATAATGCCTTGGAATAAGCATGTGTAATCAAATGGAACAGAGCGGTTCGATAGGAACCTATACCTAGAGCTAACATCATATAACCTAATTGAGACATAGTGGAATAAGCCAAGCCTCTTTTAAGATCTTTTTGAGCGAGAGCCATAGTAGCTCCCAATAGAGCTGTTATTCCACCTATCCAAGAGATAAGACTCATTATTAATGGTAAAGCTCTGAAAAGAGGAAACAATCGAGTTACAAGAAAAATTCCTGCTGCTACCATAGTAGCGGCATGTATAAGAGCTGAAATAGGAGTAGGTCCTTCCATAGCATCAGGTAACCATACATGAAGTGGAAATTGTGCAGATTTGGCTACTGGACCTGAAAATAAGAGAAAAGTACACGAAGTAACAAAGAATGAACTAACCCCATCAACGGCAATCAATTCGTTTAATTTTTCGGACAAATATTTAAATTCGAAACTACCCGTGACCCAATAAAAACCTAAGATTCCTAATAAGAGTCCAAAATCTCCCACACGATTAGTTATAAATGCTTTTTGACAAGCATTAGCCGCACTGGGTCGTGTAAACCAGAAACCTATCAATAAATAGGAACATATTCCCACTAATTCCCAAAATATATATATTTGTAGTAAATTAGGACTAATAACTAGTCCTAGCATAGAAGCATTGAAAAAGTTGAGATAAGCAAAAAACCTAACATACGTTTTATCATGAGACATATAGTTATCACTGTAGATCATAACCATGGTTCCAACTGTTGTAACTAAAACTAACATAATGGAAGTAAGTGGATCAATCAAATAGCCCAACTCTAACGAAAACTTATTGTTGATGATCCAGGACCAGAAATATCGATGGATAGGACCACCGGTAATTTGTTGTAAGAATAGATTGAAAGAAATAAACATAGCTACACTTAGCATAAAAATGCTAATAAGAGCCCATGTACGACGAAGGCTCTTAGTTGCCCCAGGAAAAAATAAGGATCCTAATCCGATTGGTAAAGAAACTGAAAGCGGAAAGAAAGGCACGATCCGAGCATATTTATATAGAAATTCCATAGGAAGATCGAATTATTTGAAATGTTTTTCTATTGAACATTCTTGGTTTCCAATCCACTAGATCCGGAAGAAAATGACAAAAAAAGAATAGGTCGCATTCTAAGAAGAATGATAGAATATGGGATGGGATCCCATCAATTTAATATTCCATTTACCTTTTTTCATCCTTTTTTATGCAAATACCAGATTTAAACCGATCAATACTTAATACTCATCAAATAAGATGAGTAATGAAGGAACTCTAAACTCTAGTACCTAATTTTCAGTCTAGGTACTCAAATATAGATATAAAGATAGCTGTGTACACACACAAATTGTATATGAATGATTTAATATAATTTGAATTTAGTTTGATTAGCCAAAGATACAGTATTTATAATACTTCTTATACTGTAAATGAATAGTAGTAGTTATAATCGAGCTTAACAAGAAAGAATTAAACCAATCGGGGAGACAACCAAAAGTGAACAAATCCGAATTGATCGAAGTAACTATAACTAGTTATTTTATTTTTTTTTATATCCGTTACTTCGCATAATAATTAGGACCAGATGGTCAAATTAAAAAATTGATTCAGCAATTCGTATTTGATTTGTAATAGATGACACCCATTTTGACAAATGGGTGGGGTGGGAACGGATTAACCAAAAGAAGGTGAGTCATTACTTATTTCAATTGAAAAGAATTGAGGGAGTTAAATCTTTATTAAAAATTAAAGTTTATTTTATTCATAAAAAACTATACAGTATTGATAATTGATAAGTACATACATACATGTCCTTCACATCGAACTAGATAAATGAATTAAAACTATTATTCATTATGGCAGTTCCAAAGAAGCGTACCTCTAAATCTAAAAAAAAAATTCGCAGCAATGTTTGGAAGGGAAAAGCATATCGGGCCGCAGCAAAAGCTTTTTCTAATTTCTATGGCTCACCCAAATAAAAAAAAAAATATAGATCCTGGAGGATGATGCGTAACACCACCAAATAGACTACACCGATGTTGAAGAACAGATATGGGAACCATTTTTTATCTTATCTTCTAGGTAGAAGATACTTGGAAAGGTGGTCGGGGAAAAGGGACACGGTCATAAATTAGTTCCACTACAGCCGTTCTCCTTTCCCATTGGAAAAAGATGCAAAATGCATCATTCTTTTTAATTTAAGAATCCCGGATAAACTCCAGCATTACATGTTGCTGATAATTATATTTAATTCTATCTATGCCAAAAAGATACTCAATAAAAACATAATAACCATATTAACTATGCAATTAATCATCAGTTATTTAATAATAGAATCGCTTGTTTCTTTCGGTCTGATAAATGGGTCATCGGACCGATGCTCTAATGATGATAAATCGTTTGTAGTTTTTAGTTACAAATTTAACTATTTATCCTTTTTTTATTCCTAATTTTTAATTTCGTTCTTTATCCTTTCCCTTATGGTCAGATAGGAAGGAGTGCTCACTCAATTTTTTAAGATTACTCACAGCTATATTCTTTGTATATCTACTGGGACCATTTTGGGAAACATAGGGACATAATAGCTAAGGATTAGTTCACCTGTTAGATTCTTGCGATCTTCTAAATAAAATTATGGGAATGTCTACCTTCCTATTCACATCGCAATATCTAAGGTCTAATTGATCAGACAGTTTATAAAAGAATAATAGGAAAGATATCTAATTAAATTCATCCTAGTTTCTTTGTTTTATCTATGCCAAAATTGATGTTATTTTCCGACCGAATCATTACAATGGGAAAGTAATAATACAAAACCCTTCTCCTTTCTCGTTGTTACATGTTGTTGTTCTGATTCCATTGAAATCATTTTTTTTTTTTAGTTATTCTATTTGTTCAATGGCAGAACTATTAATATTAAATCCATACGTTCTTGTATGCTCGTTCGTTTCGGAGCAACAGGATTTGAACCCGCGACCTCCATCACCCCAAGATGGCACGCTACCAAACTGCGTTATGCTCCGTTATAACGACCAACATCACATATTAAATGTGATATCCAAACTGACATTCAGACATTGCTGATACCAATTACTCTTTTATACTACCAATTACTCTTATCTACATATTCCCATTGACAATCTCGGAAAAATAGTATAATCTACTGACTAGACAATATCAAGCCGCCATGGTGAAATTGGTAGACACGCTGCTCTTAGGAAGCAGTGCTAGAGCATCTCGGTTCGAATCCGAGTGGTGGCATTCTTGGAAATAAAATACCATGGATTCAATACAGAATCCTATACTATAATTATAGGATTACCTAATTATAGGTATAATTACTACCACTGTTCGATCTATGTCGATATGATTGATGAAATATTAATCAATTTTATCTTCTTAGCACAAAATCAAATGAAAAAATGGATTTATCATGATATTAATAACTCTAGAACATATATCAGCTCATGTCTCTTTTTCTCTGACTTTTGTTCTAACTCTCATTTATTGGGGAACCTTAGTTTATCAAAGTGAAGAACTAAGTAGTTCGGGAAGAAAGGGCATGATAGTTACGTTTATTTGTATAACGGGAGTATTAGTTACTCGTTCGTTCTATTCGGGACATTTACCGTTAAGTAATTTGTATGAGTCATTCATGTTCCTTTCATGGAGTTCCTGCATTATTCATATAATTATAGTAGTACGGGGCCAGGATACTTGGTGGTTAGGTGCAATCACCGCGCCAAGTGCTATGTTAACTCATGGTTTTGCTACTTTAGGTCTTCCGGATAAAATGCAACAATCTGCAATGTTAGTACCCGCTTTACAATCTCATTGGTTAATGATGCATGTAAGTATGATATTGCTCAGCTATGCAACTCTCTTATGTGGATCCCTAGCATCAATAGCTTTTTTGGTGATTACGTCTCGAATAAATCGAGAGATTCTTCTTAGTGCGGATAATTCCTTTTTACGATTCTTCCCTCCCAATCTAAATTGGTATTTATACGACCAAGAAAAAAAGGATTTTAAATCTACTTTTTGCTTTCCATTTACGAATTATCGTAAATGGAAATTGACTATCCAATTAGATAATTGGAGTTATCGTGCCATTGGTCTAGGATTTTCTCTTTTAACTATAGGTATTCTTTCTGGGGCAGTATGGGCCAATGAAGCATGGGGATCTTATTGGAGCTGGGATCCAAAAGAGACTTGGGCATTAATTACGTGGACCATATTTGCAATTTATCTACATACTAGAATCAACAGGGGTTGGCAAGGTGAGAAACCGGCAATTGTGGCTTCTATAGGATTTTTTGTAGTCTGGAGCTGCTATTTGGGGGTTGATCTATTAGGAATAGGTTTACATAGCTATGGATGGTTGATTTAGCATAGAACAATAAATGAGATGAATTCGCGTCGGATAGATTCGATACAGTCATTCCATGTTATTGAGAAGTGAGATAATAGGTGGCTCGTCCAAGTTATTTCAAAGGGTGAATAGAAAATCGTAGAAAATCACTACTTGAAATAACTCGAACTAGAGAGCAATTCTCTCTATTAATTCTATTAATATTTCATAAAGAGAAGAGGAAAATTAGGCCTATTAGATAGCTCTGGAGGGTAAAAAAAATTTACGATTCATAGGAAGATTGAGAGAAAATAGCTTCTACCTTATAATGGTATAGAAATAGAACTAGATCGGGGTAAAGACCAATACCTATGATTGGTAGAAAGAGACAGATCATAATAAAAATTTCGCGTGATCCTGAATCCTTAAAATAAGGATTCGGGACATTCAAAACCTTATATCCGTAGAATATTCTACGTAACATAGATAATAAATAGATAGGAGTTAATATGATTCCAATTGCTGCTATTACAGTAATAAGGATTCGAAAGGTTGAAGAATATTTATTACTAGTAATTATTCCCAATAATATAATAGATTCTGCTACAAAACCACTCATTCCTGGCAATGCAAAAGAAGCCATTGAAAAGCTACTGAACATAGTAAAGATTTTAGGTATTGGTATAGCGATTCCTCCCATTTCGTCAAGGAAAAGAGTACGTATCCTATCGTAACTTGTTCCTGCCAAGAAAAAAAGTGCAGCACCAATTAATCCATGAGAAATCATTTGCAAAATGGCTCCATTAAGACCTGTATCTGTCATGGAACCAATTCCTATAACTACAAAACCCATATGAGATATTGATGAATAAGCTATCCTCCTTTTCAAATTGCGTTGACCCATAGAAGTTAAAGCTGCATAGATAATTTGCACCGCTCCTATTATTATCAACCATGGTGAAAACAGAGAATGAGCATTAGGTAGCAATTCCATATTGATTCGTATCAGCCCATATCCTCCCATTTTCAATAGAACTCCGGCCAAAAGCATACATGTACTATAATGTGCTTCCCCATGAGTATCTGGTAACCAGGTATGTAAAGGGAAGATTGGTAATTTTATTGCATAAGCGATCAAAAACCCTAAATAGAATACTATTTCGAGTGTTATCGGATAACATTTTTTAGCTAATATGTCGAAATCAAATGTTGGTCCATGAGATCCATAAAGACCCATACTTAAAGCTCCCATTAAGATAAAAATGGAACCACCCGCAGTATACAAAAGAAATTTTGTGGCCGAATATAGACGTCTTTTCCCCCCCCACATGGATAAAAGTAGGTAAACGGGAATTAGTTCCAACTCCCACATGAGAAAGAAAAGTAGAATATCTCGAGAAGCAAATAATCCTAATTGGCCACTGTACATTACCAACATTAAGAAATGCAACAATCGCGGATTTCGAGTAACTGGCCAAGCAGCTAAAGTAGCTAAAGTAGTTACAAATCCTGTCAATGAAATAAGTCCAATGGAAAATCCGTCAATTCCCAGTTTCCAATGAAACTGAATAAGATCTATCCAGTTATAATCCTCTTCCAATTGGATTGATGAATTATCAAAATGATAATAATAACGGAATGTATAGGCCATTAAAAGGAGATCTAATAAGCAAATACCTAAAGTATACCATCGAATCATCTTATTCCCTCTATGGGGAAATATTGGAATTAATAACCCCGCAGATATGGGAAAAATAACAATTATTGTTAACCAAGGTAAATTGTTCATAATGGAAAGAGAAGAGACTTTCGATATCAAAACCCATGCTTGAGCTCTTGGGTCGAGTATGGGTTTTGATCAGTGAAAGAGAAAAAGCAGAATGAAAAATATGTATGGGATGGATCTAACTATTTTTTATTTTGAGTCAGTGGTCAGTAAGCTAGACCCATACTGCGAGTTGTTTCATGCCATAAATAAACACGTACACTTAAAAAATCCGTTGGACAAGCGGATTCACACCTCTTACAACCTGCGCAGTCTTCTGTTCTTGGAGCAGAAGCAATTTGCTTAGCTTTACATCCTTCCCAAGGTATCATTTCTAATACATCTGTCGGACACGCTCGTACACACTGGGTACAACCAATACATGTATCATAAATTTTGACTGAATGTGCCATTGGATCTAAGAATTCCATTAGTTAGTATTAAAAAGTTTTTAATTTGAGAAAATATTCTAATATATGGACAATAACGATATATGATGAATATAAAGCAAATCAATGATTGTATTATCAGTGATATAATGGATAGATTCGGATTCTATCTGTTAAGAAACAGATTTGTCTAACTTTCATCTCTCCAGATTTCACCAAATCTGGTCTAATTGTGTTAGACAGATCATTTGGATAATTAGTTAAATATGAATAATGTTCTTGATTGATCGCAATACGCTCTTTATCTATTTATAAAATAAAAAAAAAGATAGAGCGAGAGATCTATCTTTTAGAGATACAGACTATCTATTTAGAATAGGACTAGATATACAGATTAATAATATGTATATATTACCATTTTGACAAATTAAATTGATCGATACGAGTTGATTTTCTGTTACGATATATTGCCAGAACAATAGCTAATCCAATAGCTGCTTCAGCAGCTGCAATAGCTGTAACAAAAATCGAGAAGATGTCCCCCTTTACTTGCCTACTATCAAAAGAATCTGAGAATGTTACTAGATTTAAATTAACCGCATTCAGTATTAGCTCAAGACACATAAGTGCTCTAACCATGTTCCGACTTGTTACTAGTCCATAAATACCGATAGATAATAAATAAGCACCTAAAATAAGTGCATGTTCGAGCATAATAGAGGAACTCCTCATACCTCAACAACTTCTTCAGATACAAACAAAAGTTCTATTAAGTTTATTATTTTCCATTATCTAAGGAATAAAATGATTCCTCTGCAATCTAAAAGATAAAATTTTAATTTGCAACTTTTCAAACTGTTTCTTCTCGGCGAGCTATAGTAATCGCTCCTATGAGAGCAACTAGAAGAATTATAGAAATGAGTTCGAATGGAAGGAAAAAATCAGTGGATAAATGAGTTCCAATACGTTGAATATTGCTTGTTAGATCTCGTTCAACAATTTGATCTGATTTTTGAGTCAGAGATATTCCGAACCATGATGTGTTCAGGATAATAGTAATTAATGAACAAAAAAGGCTTGTACAAACTATTGAAGCGATGCTATCTCCGACGGTCCAGGGGGAATCAGAATTAGGATATTTCGGGTTATTCATCAACATCACGGCGAATATGATCAAAATATTAACAGCTCCTATGTAGATCAGGATTTGTGCAACAGCTACAAAATCCGCGTTCAATAGAATATAGAATAGGGATATACAAATAAGAACTAGCCCCAATGAAAGAGCGGAGTAAATTATATTAGTAAATAATACTACTCCTAGACCTCCTAATATTAGACTTAGCGTTATAGGAGCCAAAAGAATATCATATATCTGCTCAGGTTGATTCATTATGTGCACGATAAGTTCCAATATTATTATATTCTTCTATCCCATTCACTAAAAAAAGGGGATCTCATTTACCTATTTGCCATACTGGCAAATACTGTGTACTTCAAATATTTCATTCGATATGGGGACTGATTCATAAATCTAATCTATCGGTCAATAATAGTAATCTATCGGTCAATAATAGATTTCGACCAATCTATATTTGACATTCTTAATGGAATATCAACAATATTATTAATTCCTGGTTCATATGGATCAAAAGTTATTTATCAGTCCTTTTTGATCGGAACTCGAATTAATTGCTCGAATGATTGAATCATAATATTTGCCCATAGTTTATTAATACATATTAAGTTATGTTAATATGTTGAACTCGGAATTGTTCGAATTGTTAAATCTTCAATTACCGATATGGGTAAACGTCCTAAAGCAATATGATCATAATTTAATTCATGACGATCATAGGCCGAAAGTTCATATTCTTCGGTCATCGCCAGACAATTTGTGGGACAATATTCGACACAATTCCCACAAAAGATACAAATTCCAAAATCAATGCTATAATTTTCCAATCGTTTTTTACCAATATCCGTTCCGACTTTCCAATCCACAACAGGTAGATTGATCGGGCATACACGCACACATACTTCACAAGCAATACATTTATCAAATTCAAAGTGGATCCGTCCACGGAATCGTTCTGATGGGATCAATTTTTCATAGGGATATTGAATAGTAATAGGTAAACGATTCATGTGATATAACGTAACCATAAAACCTTGACCAATATATCTCGCAGCCTGGATTGCTTGTTCACTATAATTCATAAACCCAGTCACCGTGGAGAACATGTAGCAAATCTCCTTAAATATTAATTTCATAGAGAATTCTTTCTCTTCATAGATTTGATCTATCTATCAAATTTGAATTCATAGATTTGATCTATCTAATAAATTTGGATGTATTACAGAATGCACAACCTCTTCACGAAGAAGAAGATAGAGTTGGTCACAATAGAATAAGTTGGAAAGAAGCTGTGAGTAATAGATTACCCAAAGCAATAGGTAGAAGGAATTTCCAACCAAGATCCAATAATTGGTCCATTCTTATCCTAGGCAAGGTCCACCTTGCCGTGATAGAAATAAATAAGAACAGATAAGCTTTAGTTAATAGAATTAGGATCCCGATCGTGATATTAACGACCTCGCTAATTCCAGAAATTGAATCCCATTCAAAATGTTCCAGAATGGGTATGAATGGAATTGATAAGTTCCATCCGCCCAAGTAAAGAACTGTTACAAAGAATGAAGAAGCTAATAGATTTAGGTAAGAAGCGACGTAGAATAAACCAAATTTGATACCCGAATATTCAGTTTGATAACCCGCTACCAATTCTTCTTCCGCTTCTGGTAGATCAAAGGGCAATCTCTCACATTCTGCTAGAGACGAGATGAAAAAAGCTATAAACCCTATAGGTTGACGCCACAAATTCCATCCTAAAAAACCATATCTGCACTGTGCTTCAACTATATCAATTGTACTTGAACTGTTGGATAATTATAGTCGATAGAACATCAATGTTCTTATCTCTATTCCAAAACCGTACGTGAAACTTTCGCTTCATACGGCTTCTCAATGGCCGTTGAAAAATAAAAAATGCAATAACCAAAAGAAAACAAGCACCAATTTATTATATATTATATTAGATAAATTGGACCAATGAGATTCTGTCTGCTACAATAATATAAGCTTTTGAATCTATCTCAACCTTCATTTTTGTGGGAGAGAGGAAAACTGTGTAAAGGATTACTTCGTTCTGGATAGCCATTCTTTTTAGAGTAGATAGAAACATATTTTAGATCGGGGTTATGGGGAAGTACTACTTGATCATCCCTACCAATGCCAAGTCCTTATTGTCATCCCATTTATATTGAAACATCTCTGGTCTGGAAATAATTTATCTTTTTCTTTCACTAATCTTTTTATATCTTGGTGTTTCTCACCACCTACCTTTGCTTAATTTTCGGTATGTATGATAGTAACTTCATACTTTTTCGCCTCCCCGCTGTTGGGCCCCAACGACTAATATATGAACTGGGCAGTTTTCACTGATTGTGCATGCTTTCACTCTTGTACATGGGGGATGGGGCTCAATCATCTTACTGCAGATTTGCAAACTGTTTGATATCACCCATATGACTATCTAGTTTTTCGATCGGAATGAAGAATCAATATTCATTCCATTCACTTCTTTTTTCCTGTTTTATCCTAAAAAGAGGGGAAAATCAATCTCATATTCCAACGGATCACACGTAGAGATATAGATAACACAGATAAAGCTAAAGGAATTTCATAGCTAATAGATTGAGCAGCAGCTCGGAGACCACCTGAAAAAGAATATTTATTATTTGATCCATATCCTGCTATAAGAAGTCCAAGGGGAGCAATACTTGAAATGGCAATCCAAAAAAAAACACCTATACTAAGATCAAGTAGAACAATGTGGCGGCCAAAGGGAATTACTAAATAACCTAAAAAAATAGGTATGACCACTATCGCTGGTCCAATACTAAATAACCAAATATCTCCCCTAGATGGAAGAATATCTTCTTTCAGAAGTAGTTTGATCCCATCCGTCAAAGCTTGAATAATTCCCAAAGGACCAGCGTATTCAGGTCCAATACGCTGTTGTATTCCTGCAGATATTTTTCTTTCGAGCCATACAATAACTAATAATCCTGTCGTAATTCCCAATAAAAGAGTAATTATGTCAATTAAAATCCATATAAGACTAGAGATTTCTTTTGGAAATCCCAATAAATTGATAGCTTGTTCTTCGATATCCGCTATATTAATCACCATTTTAACGATCAACCTCTCCCATAATGATATCTATACTACCCAAAATCGTCATGATATCGGCCAATTTCATCCTTTTAACCAGTTGAGGAAGAATCTGCAAATTAATAAGACCAGGTGATCTTATTTTCCATCTCCAGGGAAAAATATTATCATCTCCTATTAAAAAAATCCCTAATTCTCCTTTGGGAGCTTCTACTCTCACATAATGTTCTTGTTTTGATAACTCAAACGTAGGGGAAGGTTTTTTACTAATAAATCGAGATTCAAAATCGTTCCATTGCGAATCTTTTCCCTTATTTAGACGTCGGACCTCTAAATTCTCATAGGGCCCTCCCGGAATTACTTCTAGGGCCTGTCTAATTATTCTTATAGATTCTTTCATTTCCCCGATTCGAAGCAAATAACGAGCTAACGAATCTCCTTCTTTTTGCCATTGGATTTCCCAATCCAATTCATCATAACATTCATAATGATCCACTTTACGAAGATCCCATTGGATTCCGGAAGCTCGTAGCATGGGTCCTGATAAACTCCAATCTATTGCTTCTTCTCTACCAATAATGCCTACTCCCTCAACTCGTTTCAAAAAGATAGGATTGCGTGTAATAAGCCTTTCATATTCTGTCACTTTTGGGAAGAAGTAATAGCAAAAATCTAAGCATTTATCTATCCAACCGTAGGGTAAATCCACAGCTACTCCTCCAATGCGGAAATAATTATGCATCATTCGCATGCCCGTGGCAGCTTCAAATAAATCATATATCATTTCCCTCTCTCTTAAAATATAAAAGAAAGGAGTCTGCGCACCAATATCAGCCATGAAAGGTCCAAGCCATAACAAATGAGAAGCTACACGGCTCAACTCTAGCATAATAACTCTTATATAGCTAGCCCTTTTAGGTACTTGAATATTTTCCAATCTTTCTGGCGCATTAACCGTTATTGCCTCTGTGAACATAGTAGCTAAATAATCCCATCGTGTTACATAGGGTAGATATTGGACAATTGTTCGGTTCTCAGCAATTTTTTCCATTCCTCTATGTAAATAACCTAATATAGGTTCACAGTCAATAATATCTTCACCATCTAGAGTAACAATAAGTCGAAGAACACCATGCATTGATGGATGATGAGGACCCATACTTACCATCATGGGGTCTTTCTCCGTAGCAACCATAATCATAACTCTTCTCCGTTTATAAATCAATTAAGACAAAAGAACGACTCTCCGGAATTTAATAAACCATAATTGGATCTGAAAACTTCGTTCGAAATTAACGTGGCCCACGAATATCTAATTCACCAATTAAATTATTGTAACGAATTCTATCTATCTTGAACAGATAAATCAGAAGTTGCTTACGTTTACCCACAATTTTCCACAAACCTCTTTGGGACGAATAGTCTCTTTTGTGCAGGTCCAAATGCTCAGTAAGTTTTTTTACTCGACTGGTTAAATAACATACTTGAGATTCAACAGATCCTCTCTGTTCTTTAAGAACCAAAGAGGGATGAACGGACAAATTCTTTATCATAAAAAAATTTGACAAAGTCAAATACGATTTATTTTCTATTTTATTTTAATAGTAAGAAAAAAAATGAGATCCATTTCTTTTTGTTTATGGTCTATATATTATGACTAATTCCGAAGGTTTGTTTCTACGGGAGATTAATTATTTGTCTCTTCCCGTAGAAACAGAATTACTTAAAGACGAGGAAAGAGGAACCTAAAGAGGAAAAGATAAACAGCGTTAACTTCGCACATATGTAATTTTTTATTCCATAATAATCTATAAACTGTAAAAAGCGATCCCAGCGGGAATATTCCAGCTTTTGAGAATTGGTATAGACATCGTAATAATGTCTCATAAGAAGGTTATCCTCTCCCTACTCTACTCCTGATAAAGTGATAGATTTTTTTGGTTGTAGTCCAATAATATTGATTATATCATTTATGGGCCACATTTTTAATCCCGGTCTCGAAATAATTCCGTGGTGTGTTTCCCCACTTTGTAGGGCCTACCCAATAATAATAATTATTATATTTTATGATATCGTTCTCATAACACCACCTCTTTGGAAGAATAAGAGCAATAGTTTTGAGACCTCTTATTAATATTTAATATTAATCAAATTTAAAAAAATCCATTTTTTTATTTTTATGGAATGCTTTTTTAAAAATATTCCATTTTTTCGAGATATGAGACGTAAACCTCGTTAATAAAGTATCTAACTTTATTATCCAGGAGCTGGGAACTCTAAAGCAATAATTTATAAATCCCCTAAGATTTTAGTTAGATATTTGACCAAAAGGAAGGGGCGCCGCCCTGAAGGAAGGGGCGCCGCCCTGATAGAGCTCATTTATGTATCCTTTGTATCCTTTACCTCATTAGGTACATTTCGCACCCTTATATTTAAGAAACTTTTGAGGTGAGTTAACAGATCTGGAAGAATCTCTCTTAAAAAACTTTGAGAGGTTTGATACAAACTATTTCGTACATGTTCCCAATGATCTATTTTTGGGTACATACGTACCCTCAACATAACAGATCGACTCCCATCATTTGTATTCCACCAATATCTATTCATGCAAATAAGATCCTCGAATCGATAACGAGGCCAAAGAAAACGTCTTATCTTTTCTCTTGTATCTATGCTAAGATGTTCGTCTTTTTCAATGAGTTCTTCGTCATTCTTTATGTCTTTACTATTTGACAATCCTGCACTTTCACCTAAAGTGCTTTCCAGATTCAAACGATTCAAAATTCGAAATTCTCTACGACGTCTTGGAATAAAAATATATTCGAAAATGAAGGAACTTGAAATTTTTTCATTTTCATCCTCCATAGTTTCTATTTTTCCGCGTCGGACAGATTCATCAAAAAGATTTACATCAATCCCTTTACTTTTTAATTTCAATAAAAAACTTGCAATTTTATATATAAGGAATCGGTCATTAAAGTACCCCGGTATAAGTGGTATAGACCGTCTTCTTGCATCGCACAAAATTCTCTTAAATGTATTCTCTTTATCCTTGTAATAATTTCCCATATACATCATAAGCTCTAATAAATCTAAGTCAAGTTCTCCGTTATCCATATATGGCTTAGCTACTTGATATGCAAAGTTATCGTTGCCTAATTTCTTTGGGTCTAAGAAACGTGTCGCATTTCTGGCACTTTTTATCCAAGGATATAAAAACAGGTTTCCCAGCTTGTACTTATTTCTCCAATTAAGTACATTTTTCGCCCTTTCTCGATTCGCCAATTTATTCGCTCTTCCTTTCTCTAGTATTTGTTTTTCTATTTTTTCTCTTTCTTCTTCTCTCTGTCTTTTTCTTTCTTCTTTTTCTTTCCTTCTCTTTTCTATTTTTTCTTCTCTTAGCTTTTTTCTTTCTCCTTTTGTTAGTTTTTTTCTTTTTACTTTTGTTACTTTTTTTCCTTCTTCTTTTTTTTGTTCTTTATTATCCAATCCTTCTTTATTATCCAATCCTTCTTTATTATCCAATCCTTCTTCATTATGCAATCCAAAATCCAATTGAAAATGAACTTCATCCCATCCCTTTTTGTCACCTTGTGCTTTTTTTTCAGCATCTAGTTTAAAAGTATTTTCTTTTTTGTCTACTCTAAATTTTTCGGGATGTTTTCTTTCTTCTTTGTCTTTGTGATAAATATTCCTAAAGTCTTGAACTAGAAAGTCTCTATATTTTAGATTCTTTCTATTTTTGTCTCTTTTAATTCGTTCAGCTCGTCGAGCAGCCCGTTTTTTAGCTTGTTCAGCTTTTTTTTTGACTCTTTTATCCTTTCTTTTCTTCATTTTGTCCCTCATTTTTTTCTTTCTCTTATCCTTATCTTCTTTCCTGAATGCCTTTTTCAGTTTTTTTACTTCTTTTCGAGTAGTTGCCGCCTTCAGTTTTTGCATTCTTTTTGCTTTTATCTCTTCTCTCTCTTTATTTTTCTGTTCTTTTTCTTGCTTAATTCTCTGTTCTTCCTCCCGTTTTTTTTGTTTTTCTTCTTCGCTCTCTCTTTCCACTTTCATAAGAAAAGCATCAACATCAAAGTCCTCTGGTATTTTAAACTCTTCAAAGTCATTCATATTAAGAAGGCGCGTTCTAAATATGTCTGGAGGAAAAAGGTCACCAAGTTTTCTTGCTTTTTTTGCTTTTTTTCTAATTTCTGGGAAAAGCCAAAATTGAAATTTGTAATAGGGCTTCTTATGAGTTGTCAATTCATCGGAACTCTTTCTAGTTTTCTCCTTTATAGCTTTCTCCTTTATAGTTTTCTCCTTCCTAATTTTCTCCTTCCTAATTTTCTCCTTCCTAATTTTCTCCTTCCTAATTTTCTCCTTCCCAATTTTATCCTTCCTAATTTTCTCCTCCCTAATTTTCTCCTTCGTAGTTTTAGAAGAATCGGAATCGGAGTAATCGGAATCCTCTAAGTAATCGGAATCATCGGAATCATCGGAATCATCGGAATTCTCGGAATCATCGGAATTCTCGGAATTCTCGGAGTAATCGGAATCCTTGGAGTAATCGGAATCCTTGGAGTAATCGGAATCCTTTTCGGTTCTTTGAAAATTGGTAATAGCTTGATTGTCCGGTTTTGGTATATAGTGTATAGGGGATCCGTGAGTATCCTCTTTCATATAATCGAGATAACTATATGCTAAAAGATTATATCTGTTACTTTTGATCTTTTTCTGGAGTCGTCGTATAAAAGACGCAAATTTAATGTCTCCCAAAAAAGATGCAAATTGACTCCATCCCAATCGGTTACCAATTACATTTCTCCTTTTCTGGGGTCCTATTATGTACCCAGTACACCATTTTAACCATTGTTTCGAACCTTTTACCTTTTTTTTCTGGGGTGCTATTCTGTACCCGGCACACCATTTTAACCATTGTTTCCAATCTTTTACCCTTAAATCTTGAGGCCCTTTAGAATCCAATATTCCTTGCCTATCTAGGAATTCTTTGATATCCTTTTTAATTAAAGGATACGATGTTCTGTATTGTAGTAAATCCCTCGCATAAGACCCCTTCATAGCCCGTATTTGTTGCCATATCTTTGCAACTACATATGCTTGGGAAATTTTTTTTTTAAAATCTTGTTTTTTTGGGTTTAAAACTATATTTCTAGTCTTAATGACTATTCTTATAATTCTATTTCCATTCGTAATAAATATTCTGATAATTGCTGCAATATTCATCCTAAATTGCATTAAAAGTATTATAAAATGGAAATTTGAAAGGATGAGATTAAGAACACTTATTTTAAGATCAATAAATGTTCTTTCCATTATTAAAATAAAAACCTTCATAAAATATGGCAATTTCCTCGTAATGAATCGAGCTATTGTTATTCGGAAACCAAAAAACCAAATTTTTATTTTAACCCGTGCCCTTTTAAATTTGTGGCGTATGCCGGGTTGATCCCTATCCATTTTATTTTCCAACTCTTTAACATCGGCTTTTAATTTGTTTAAAATATCTAAGTTTAACAAATATTGTTCATTCATCTTTTTGATCCGAGTTGGCAACTCATTTAGATCTTGATCTTCCAGATGTACATCTGGTTCAATTTCTTCGATTTCAATTAGATTTGGTTCCAATGGATCCTGTACTATCTCTAGAGTAAATTTCATATTAGGCGTAGGCCTAGTCCGAATCAGTACAGGGACTCGGTCATTCATTTGAAGATTTTCTGTACTCCGAGTATCTGGTCGAAGTTCAGATTTTTTACAAAATACTTTTGTTATTTTTGAGCAAATCAGTGATATCGATTGGCCAATAATTTTCATCCATTGGATGATAGGTTTCATCCATTCGATAATAGGTTTTAGCCATTCGATAATGAAATTTGTACGTTGGACAATGTAATCCCGAATCCATTCGTCAATAGGTTTCCAAAAAGAAGGTATTTTCGTTGGCTTTCCGAAAGGTTTTTTAGCTTCTGTTCCATACAGGGTTAAGAAACTAGTATTGTCTTCACTAGGAGTAGATTCGGTGGTAGATTCATCATACCATGGTCTCAATCGAAAAGGGTTATGAATTTTAATTTGAATCCCCTCTCTTAGGTAGTCTTTAACCCAGTGTTTAGGTACGTCTACGTCTGTCAGCTCATAACCGTCGTAATTGCATTTTACATAAAATTCTTTATGTAAGTTATCCCAATCCTGCTCCCATTCGGGTAACTGCAATAATAAAATACGACCAATATTTTTAGCTATTATCAATGAAGGTAAATATACTCGTTTTCTCAAAAATGTATGAGTAAATAATATAGCAGCTCTTACATAGTGAAAGATTTCCCAATCGAATGCTTGCTTTTTAGTACGGCGAAAGAATTCTTTCGTACGGCGTCTTACTCTGTCTTTTTTTTTGAGTAAATTTTCGAATACTTTAAAAATCCTCCGCTCTTTATCTTCCTTTGTCTCTCCAATTTTAATTTTGGCTTTAGGTACAGGTTTGGATTTGGATTTGTGATGCATTTTCATTTTAGTCATCTCCTTTATTCTCTCAAAAAGACTCGACCGTGGTTTTGCTGTCCAAATGCTAAACAATGAAAGTTTGCGTCTTTTAAAACGTAGAGCTCCTTTTACTAGGGACCGACGAAAATCTCCCTCATGCGGATAACTAAATACATGTAGATCCTTTGACACCGGATCATCTTCATCTTCTTCATCCTCGTTTCCTTCTCCTTCTTCTTCTTCTTCTTCCTCTTCCTCTTCCTCTTCCTCTTCCTCTTTTTTGAATCGTTTTAATAAGTTGTCTATCATTCCTTTTTTATTTTGTTTTTCCTTTTCTAGTCGTTCTTCTTCAATTTTTTCAAAGGGTTTTATAACTAGATAACTTCGAGCTTTTCTTGGACGAACCTCCAGGGAATCTTTGACAGCGATAGTATCGTAAGAGCCTGCTAATAGTATGCTAGGGCATGTAGGCACAATAATTTTACTAAAATCTTTAATTCGCGGTTCATTATCATCTAAAAACTTCCTGAATTTCAGGAATTTATTATAAAGGACAAAAAATTCTTTATGAGGAATTTCTTCAATTTCTTCATCAGGAATATTTATATATCCATCAATAGTATCTTTATAAGGATAAGGAAGATCTTCATAAGAAATCTCTTCAGGAATATCTATAGATATTATAGAATCTGGAAGTTTTTTCGATCTCATTAGAAAAAATCGCTCACAAAGCAAAGCCTGTTTTGTAGAAAGGATACTAAGAAGCAATTCCCATTTCGTACCCGTCGTTTGAAGGAAAATATTCAACAAATAGTTACTATATATTTTTTTATCACAAGAAGCTATTTCCGCTTCTAAATCTGCTGGGGCCAATAAAACATATTCCAACGAATCTTTTGGATAAATATTGTCAAACATTTTCGACAACTTTTTCAATGTCACTTCATCCAGAAATGTTCGTGTTTCCTGCTCTTCTAACAAGAATACACGGATTTTATCGAGCCACCATTTTAAAATCATTTTTAATTTATCATTTTCATTTTTTGGTCGAACGATTTTTTCCGATCGTTCGAATGAACAAAGTCCAAATTCCTTGCTAAAATGGACTTTAGCTTTTTGATGCTTTTTAAATAAAAATAAATGAAATCCCTTATTGTCCAAGTTCAAAGGAGGTAACATCCACGGTGATTTAAATTGATTCATCACCCCACGGAATGGCCCGCTCAGTAAAGGATCATTTATTTCTGGAAGGCACTCTCCACTGTTGGTTATCGAAAATCTCACTCTTTTATCCATTACATTTTCAACAGGAAATCCATTGCTTAGAGCTTTAACTCGGTCTTCAAGCTCTTTGCCTAAGGAATTCTTTCTTTCTTTTTTGGTAACTATCCATCTATCAAGATGATCCTGATTTGTGATAGAATTTTCACTTCCTAAATTGACTATTTTATCAAAGAAAGTCATACTGGGTAGAGCTGTAAAAGAAATTCTTTGGCGCCCATCACTGAGACAAACATCGAAAAAATACTCAGCGAGTTGGGTCTTGACAGGACCGCGAAGAAAGAAATCACCAATACCGACATAGCGTAATGGCTGATTGAATCGTCGATAATCAAAAAATATTGTGGGCCACGGTTTACACATGATATCTGATAGTATTACATCTTTCTCTTTGTCCTTTTCTTTCAAGGATTCTTTTTTCTTCTTCAAAGCTTCTTTTTTCTTCTTCAAAGCTTCTTTTTTCTTCTTCAAAGCTTCTTTTTTCTTTTTACCGCTTTTTTTGTTAACATCATCTACCTTTGTATTTTCGTCCTCTTCTTCCTCTTGAGGACCTCGACTCAAGAATTTATCGCCAAACCACTTAGTAATTAGTGGGGTAGGGGTTCTACCATAACACATGAGTACAAAGTAACCCAAGAAAAGCATTTGGAAAGTTACACCAATATGCCGTTTTCTTGCTCCCAATCTAAAGGGTGAATCATGTTCCACACGTGAACAGAATACTTCTGTCACTTTTATGAATAGAAGCTGTCCGCTTAACCATCCGGCGGCGGTACTTAGCAGAAACAAAAGGCTTCTACTATAGTGAAATAACATTAGGTTTATCAGTCTGCTATAAATAGACTTGCTGAAAAAAAGGGCAGGATTTAGCAATTGTAGAATTAGTGCAACAATGAATTCCATTTCTATATTGTTGATCCAAGGAATAAACTTGTTGATTGAGGAGTCCCATAGATCACAAAATAGTACCTTAATCAAAATTAAAAACATAATTGGTGTAACCATTAGAGCCATTGTATGAGGCTTCCATAATGCTGCATAAATAGGAGAAAGGTAAATGGATGAGAAGACTAGAACTTGACCTACAAAAGAACCGCTGAGAATTATTCCTCCCGTAGGAATCATTCTATCTTCCCTGTAAATTCTAAGATCTTTTAGTAGTAAAGATCTTACATAATAGATTTGTGCCGGACTAATCGGCAATGTAGTTAAGAAGCCATAATAGAAACCAAATATGAGCATCGGACTAAACGTTAGGACCCATGATGATACCAGACTATAAATAAAATTGATATTTTGAATAATCATAATAAAAAACTCCTTATGGTTTGATTTAAGTATATTTTTGAGAAATGGGATAGAATAACAGGGAATAATGAATTCCCATGACCACACGAAAAATCGAAATGAAGAAAAATAAAAATCATATATAACTCCTTATAGTTTGATTTAAGTATATTTTTGAGAAATGGGATAGAATAACAGTTTTGAGAAAGGGAATAGAATAACAGGGTTTATAATAATGTGACGACTATATTAATTATATATAAATAATATAGTGATTGTCAATATTATTCACTAACTATGTTAATAACATATATTTATATATTGATTGGCTTACTATATTGTATATTGATTGGCTTACTATATTGTATATTGATTGGCTTACTATATTGTATATTGATTGGCAATAATATTAACTAACTATATTAGTTACATATATTTAATATATTGATTGGCTTACTATATTGATTGCCATATCAATATGATATATTATCATATTAATATATTGATTACCATATAAAAATAAAACCTCCTTATGGTTTAAGTTTATCTTATTATATGCCTATTTCCTTACACTTTTTTAATCAAACAATATACATTAAAATTATATATCTCAATCCCAAAAGTGTCAATGATCTCTATTCTATGTCCATCTGTGGTGTAACATTATGATTATTATCATAAATCATAATTATTATATCCCATAGAAGTATGGGAGATTGCGAAATTATTATAGAAATTTCTTCTATCTCCCATAGAAAAGAATAAATATTAGTTATCTTAGTTATCGTTCACATCCACGAATTTAATTGAAAATGACAGAATTGATCCCAATTTTGATCTTTACTCTCTTATATATCGACCCCACAACTTCTTTTTAGAAATAATCGAAATCAAATTGGATAGATTAAATTAAATAATTAATTTATAATAATATAATAATGAGAATTACTGGGACATTTTAAACTTGTTTTTTTTTATGACTAAGGTGGTCCGACCCAAGTCTTCTAAATTTTTCTGACGTCGTAGGGGTCGAGTAACCAATTCAAGTACATCTCTTGCATTGGCAAACCCATGAATCTGGGCAAAGGTAAATTCAACTGACCATTTAGTACTAATTCCTCTTGCCTCTAACGGGTTAGCATGAGCCATTCCAGTAATAGCTAAGTCGGGTTGTAATTCGCGTATACGTTGTATTTGATTCGAATTATCCGGTTTTTCCACAATTCGTGGTATTGGTACACACATCTTTATACATGTATCTTGTAAAAGTAATAATTCAGCAGCTTGATATCGTTTATCCATATATGGAATACCAATTTCATGAACGATCATTCCACATCTGATTAAGAATCTTGCTAGAGAGACTTCTAGCAGATTATCTCCCATGAAAAAGACAGATTTCCCACGTACCAAGTCAAGATAATCCTTTAAACTTTCCCATATCCGTTCCTCCCTTTCCTCCAGACCTTGGGTTTCAACACCAAATACAGGACAAATCTTTTCAATCCAAGCACGCGTTCCGTCCGGACCGATAGGAAAAGGAGCTCCAATTAATTCACATTTTTTGCGTCTTATCAAAGTTGTCGCTGTCCGACTTAAAAAGGGGTTAACACCACAAACATAAACTCCATCACCCAATGATGGAAGATCAGTATATCTTTGAGCAGGTAACCAACCTGATACCTTGATGGATTGGCGTTTTAATTCTAGATTGAGTTGAGAAGCCACATTGGACGGCAAAGATCCAAAAAGAACTAAGGACGGACTATTTGCATATTCGCCCAATTCATGTTTTTTTATAGAATGAAAAGCGAAGTAATTTTGCTTTTGTATAGTGAATTTTCGTTCACGAACGAATAATTCTGGTTCTGGACAACGATGTGCCATCGCAGCTAACACAGTATCTTCTCCTTGAGTAAAAGCATAATCCAGTCCATTCGCTCTTGCCACTAGAATTGGGATTCCAATTTCCCACTCTAATTTGGGTGCCATACCTTCCAAATCCATTTTGATTATTTCTGTAGTACAAGTACCTATCCATATGATGACGCTGGGGTCTCTGTCCTTTTTTATTTGAATACAAAGCCTTTTTAATCCCTCATAATCATTCAATTGAGCCGAGATATCTCCTTCTTCCAATTCTGCCATTGCATAGCGGGGTTCTGCAAAAATCATAACCCCAAGTGCATTTTGCAGAAAATAACCACATGTCTTTGTACCCACAACTAAAAAGAAACTGTCCTCAATCTTTTGATATAGCCAAGACACACAGCTAATTGGACAAAAAGTATGATAATTACCTGTCTCACATTCGACAGTAAGAGTTTCATAAACTTTCACTGACATAAATATTAATAACTATGTTGATTAAATTGTCGTAAATCCAAGTAAATTTTCCTTATTATTTTTATGTCTCCCCTCATCAATAGGATTCAGATAAAGGTCAGAGAGTAAACTGAATAATTCCCGATCTGGAATCTCCTTTGGTACAATACCTTCTGGTTGGGACAATATTTGATCCGCTATGTTTAAATAATATTCACACACATAGTTAAGAGATGGTTCGGATCCAACCATTTCAAATAAGGTTTTTCCCTTGACTCTTGAAACTCGAATATCTTCAATAAGAGGTAACACTTCTATTACAGGCATTGGGCAGGCTTCTACATATTTATTGATAAGATCTCTTTTAGAGGTACGATTTCCAACCAAGCCTGCTAATCGGAGTGGATGTGTACGAGCTTTTTCCCTGATAGAGGCAGTAATACGATTAGCTGCAAATAATGCGTCAAATCCATTATCTGCAATAATTACACAGTAATCTGCATAGTTCAATGGAGCAGCAAAACCTCCACAAACCACGTCACCTAATACATCAAATAATATTACATTATATTCGTAAAATGCATTTAATTCTTTTAACAATTTGACAGTCTCTCCTACTACATATCCCCCACATCCAGCTCCTGCTGGTGGCCCTCCAGCTTCCACACAATCTACCCCTCCATAACCCTTATGGATTACATCTTCGGACCAAATTTCCTCATAATGATAATCCTTGGATTTCAAAGTATCTATAATTGTAGGTATCAAAAATCCTGTCAGAGTAAAAGTACTATCATGTTTGGGATCACATCCAATTTGTAAGACTCTTTCACCACGTCTGGCTAGGGCAATTGAAATATTACAACTAGTCGTTGATTTACCAATTCCGCCTTTTCCATAAACTCCTATTTTCATCTTTTGATCTCCTTTTATTTATTTTTGATTTTTGATCGCCCGAACTTTTTAATTATTCTTATTCGTTCGATCTAATTTTAAGTTTAACTTTGCCTTATTTATTCACATATTCCATCGTTTCACCTTGTTTTTGATCTCCCTCCTATCTAGAATCAAATCATATTATGATTTCTCATAATATGAGATGCGACAAAGATTTTCATCTTGTCAGCGGGCGAACGACGGGGATTGAACCCGCGCGTGGTGGATTCACAATCCACTGCCTTTGGACCACTTGGCTACGTCCGCCCCAAACCAATAGACAGTCTCTGTCTACAGTCATTACTTCCAAGAATGAAAGTTTCTAAGTCCCCAAAAAAAACTAAAAACTAACTAATAATATTAGTTGATCAGTTAAGCTGACAAGTTCTGACCGGACATCAAAGTTTTGCAAGATCGATAACCTTCTTGCAACTCTCGAACAAGTGAGTCGTATTGCTTTATTTATTGAAAGCAATAGGCATGAATCGAATAATAAGAGAATCAGATTGGGTACCTAATATAAGATATAATATATATATATATATATTATATCTAAATAGTATATTTAAAGCAATAGGCATGAATCGAATAATAAGAGAATCAGATTGGGTACCTAATATAAGATATAATATATATATATATTATATCTAAATAGTATATTTAAAGCAATAGGCATGAATCGAATAATAAGAGAATCAGATTGGGTACCTAATATAAGATAATATATATATATATTATATCTAAATAGTATAAACTTTATTTGCTTTATCTAGCATCCATGGCTGAATGGTCAAAGCACCCAACTCATAATTGGGAAGTCGCGGGTTCAATTCCTGCTGGATGCATAATAAGCATTTATTATGCTCTGTTTGCAATAAATGTTTAGACGTAAAAAACAGTACCAAGCCTTTCAAAAAGGTTTGGTACTGTTTTTATTTTCCAGGATTTAAATACGCTAACAATCCATCGGATTGATTAA